GCGGCGGTTTGAAAGAATCAAAATCTTTCGATTTATTATAACTTTAACTCCTTGAAAAAAAAAAATGGAAGTCCGGTTGCGGGGTCTAAATATTAAGTATGAATCATAGTTCTAATACTTTAGAATCCATTTGCTATATTCCGTGCTCCAGATACTAGAATAAATATCCGACGGGGTAAAAAAAAACCATCTCTATCAAGATGACAGACTCACTCTCTGTACTATCAATAGGATCAATTATAACAAGTCACACACTCATATTCCAGAAATACAGAAGAAAAGAAATTCCACGATCGAACTAAACTACCAAACCAAAATAGAATGGGCTAAAAATAGAAGACCCAAGTGCTTCACTTTGTATTGAAAAATTAGTTAGTCGGGTCTTGTGAATCTAATTCATAGAAATTCCGTCCAGTAAAATGGAAGAATTATAAATCTCCAAAATAATAGATAGAAATATCGCAAATAGGGCCATTGCAACACCCATCAAAGGAGTAGTTCCCCAACCAGGAGCTACTTTACCATATTCCGAATTCAAAGGTTTCAATAAATTCCCTACAATAGTTCGTCTTGGACCAGATCTAGAACTACCCTCAACAGTTTGTGTAGCCATAAATCCTATTTTTTATTCATTGAGATCTGTTGACTTTGTATACCATTCCGCTGTAAATAAATGATCTTATCCTAGATCCATTTTGGTCTTGAAATTCTATAATAATGGAAACAGCAACCCTAGTTGCCATCTCTATATCTGGTTTACTTGTAAGTTTTACTGGGTACGCCTTATATACTGCTTTTGGGCAACCCTCTCAACAACTAAGAGATCCATTCGAAGAACATGGGGACTAGTTGAAGTAATGAGCCTACCAATATTGGTAGGCTCATTACTTCAATTGAGATAATGATAATGAAAAATCATTTCATCTTTTTAGTTGGAACTTTGGGTGGTTCTCTAAAAAAGATAGCGAAAAAAATAATTCCTAAAGTAGAAACTAAGAGGAATGTATAAACCAATGCTTCCATGGATTTGATCGTGGTTTACAATTATAGCTTTCATACCTGTTTATTTGGGATCGTCTCTCGGATAAAGAAAAAGAAAGAACAAAAAGGTAGCAATTCAAATCAAGATTTATCCGGTTCCCTATGGCAAATTCCAATCACAAAAAGAAAATAAAGTCCAAAAGGAACAAAACAATGTTGTATCAGACTACTTGTCTTCTTGTAGTTGGATCTCCAAGTTTTTGGAATGCTCCAAATTCTACTTGAGCATCCAAATCTGGGTCGATACCAGCAAAAACATCTCTGAACAAGGTTCTAGCACCATGCCAAATGTGTCCGAAAAAGAAGAGCAGAGCAAACGAAGCATGTCCAAAAGTAAACCAACCTCTTGGACTGCTACGAAAAACACCATCCGATTTCAAAGTAGCACGATCTAATTCAAAAATTTCACCCAATTGAGCACGTCTAGCATATTTTTTCACAGTAGCAGGATCACTATAACTGACTCCATTGAGTTCCCCACCATAGAACTCAACAGTTACACCTACTTGTTCGACACTATATTTCGATTCCGCCCTTCGAAAAGGAACATCGGCTCTAACAATTCCGTCTCCGTCTACCAAAACAACCGGAAATGTTTCAAAAAAAGTAGGCATACGACGTACAAAAAGTTCACGCCCCTCTTTATCTCTAAAGATAGGGTGTCCTAACCAACCAACAGCTATTCCATCCCCATTGTCCATTGAGCCCGCTCTAAACAATCCGCCTTTTGCCGGATTATTGCCAATGTAATCATAAAAGGCTAATTTTTCGGGAATTTTAGACCAAGCTTCTGATAAACTTTGATTTTCGGCTAGCCCAGCACCAACTCTTCGATATATTTCTTGCTGGAAGTATCCCTGATCCCATTGATAACGAGTGGGACCAAATAATTCAATCGGCGTAGTTGCTGAACCATACCACATAGTTCCAGCAACAACAAAAGCTGCAAAAAATACAGCAGCGATACTACTGGAAAGGACGGTTTCAATATTTCCCATACGCAATCCTTTGTACAGACGTTGGGGTGGACGGACACTAAGATGGAAAAGGCCCGCTAATATGCCCAATGTCCCTGCTGCAATATGATGAGAGGCTATTCCCCCTGGAACAAAAGGATCAAAACCTTCCACACCCCATGCGGGATTTACGGATTGTACCCTTCCGGTTAGTCCATAAGGATCGGACACCCATATTCCAGGACCATACAATCCTGTTACATGAAATGCGCCAAAACCAAAACAAGCCAACCCTGAAAGAAATAAATGAATTCCAAAAATTTTAGGCAAATCCAAAGAAGGTTTTCCTGTACGTTCATCACAAAAGATTTCTAGATCCCAATATACCCAATGCCAGATAGCCGCCAAAAAGCACAAGCCAGAAAACACAATATGTGCCCCGGCTACACCTTCGTAACTCCAAATACCTGGATTCGTTATAGTTCCTCCTGTGATACTCCAACCACCCCATGAATTGGTTATTCCTAAACGAGTCATGAAGGGTATAACAAACATACCTTGTCTCCACATTGGGTCAAGAACAGGGTCAGAGGGATCAAAAACGGCTAATTCATATAGAGCCATCGAACCGGCCCAACCAGCAACCAGAGCTGTATGCATTATATGGACAGAAAGTAAACGGCCGGGATCATTTAATACGACAGTATGAACACGATACCAAGGCAAACCCATGAAAATACCTCTTATATCAACAAAAAATGGACACTATGTAACTTTATTGCACTATAAAAAACTATACTATGGACCCTCTCTTTTTAGTGGATTATCTCGGGTAAAGGATTAATATTTGTTCTAGTTTTTTAGTAATAACGAAAGAATTCTATTCGTAGGAACAAAAGAAGCAGATCTATTCTATACCCGATAAGTAAGAATACGCAATGGTGGAGGGGGGGTTGGCCGTATTTTATATGAGTGTTTATATCTTTTTATCAGTGAATGCAGACATATTTGTTCATAACTAAAAAAACCTATTCGTAAGAATTTTCCTTTAGTCACTCGGTCTTCCTTTTGTATTTAGGATTTTTTTTTTTACGAATTTATTCAATCTATATTTATATTCAATCTATAAATAAAATATGATAAAGACCAATCATTAGTAAGACAATAAACCCATTGTTATGTTTCCGCATCAAAGCGAGATATACTGCTTCAATTCTTTTTGCATTTTATGCCTGTTGGTGTTCCAAAAGTACCCTTTCGAGGTCCTGGAGATGAAGAAGCATCTTGGGTTGACCTATAGTGCGACTTGTCAGATATATTGAGTCATATGGGATTTCCCCGTTCTCTCCCCCGATCGAGATATTCTCTCTTTCACCCCAAAAAAGATTGATTGAATCAGCAAAAAATTGGAGCGTGAAGTATGTAATTAGATCTTTTTTGAGGAGATATCCAGATTAATATTTAAAATTTACAATAATTTATGGTTGGCTTGGTTGGACCAATAAAATGAAGCATCCAGGCTCTGTTTAAAAAAAAAACCAAATGTTAATATATCTATGATTACTACTTCTATCATATATTTGTGTTTGCTGGAAAACATGAAATGAAATAAATTGAAGAAAAGAAGTCGTAGCAAAAAGACGTGGTATTGGAGTATTTGTGCTATATGTGCAAATCCAAATCGGGTAGATCTTTACTCGGAGTAGAATAGAAACCTAAAAGAATTGAATTGAAGAAGCCCAATCAAAAACAAGAAAATTACATCGCGGTTTGGATTCGATCTCGATGAAAACAATACATCAATGAGAAGTTAGTTCAATAAGTTTTTAGTATTTTTTTTTTTTTTATTTTATAATTATTAATAATATTAATATAGAATTTAATATAGAATATAGAATAATATTAATATAGATTAATATAGATAAATATAGATAAACGGGTCAAAAGTTGTCTTTCTTGAAAAATGTAAGAAAAAGACCTTTCATTAGAAGTTCGAAAAAGTCTGCTATGAAAAAGAAAAAAAGAAAGAGGGTTGAAATCTACACATTGATCTTTTTCGCGATTTTTTTGTGAACCGTATGCATCAAAAGGTGCATGTACGGCTCCTAAGGGATAAAATCTTATCCTAATCAACCGACTTTATCGACAAAGAGCACTTTTTTTAGGCCAAAAGGTTGATAGTACGATATCGAATCAAATTGTTGGCCTTATGGTATATCTCACTTTAGAGGATTCTACCAAAGATTTGTATTTGTTTATAAATTCTCCGGGCGGATGGATAATATCCGGAATAGCTATTTATGATATAATGCAAGCAGTGCAACCAGATGTACAGACAGTATGCATAGGATTAGCCGCTTCAATGGCATCTTTTATTCTCACAGGAGGAGAAATTACTAAACGTACAGCACTCCCTCACGCTTGGCGCCAATGAGTCTTTTATTTGATAAAAAAAAAAAAGAAGACTATGCCTTCGCCATATGAATATTAAGCAATAATAGCATGGCACTTCGAATTCGATATGCAAAAAATTTTCAAAACCACTCGATTATGTATCGAAAGAGTGGTATGACAAAATGGGTATTTCCGATTTTATCTGATCTATCAGGAGCCTATTTCAGCGTCACAAACTTTTGTTTTTACACCACACCGGAAAGCTTTTAACAATCTTTATGTTATGAAAGAATATGAAAAAAAAAAAAAAGAAACTTTGGGATTGCTGAATAACAGACCAAATAATAAAGCAACGGAACCATCATAGTATTTTTTAACTACTCAAAAAAAAGGAAGGGTGGTTATTGGATCATTTACCGATCTAGGTCTGATAGACCTTCTCCATTTTTCTCTTTCTTCGATGGAAGGTAAAAACCAATTCCATAGTAGAGCCGTATGCAATACGCAAAAGATGCCTGTACGGTTGTTCAATCTTTGTTTTTTTTTTTATTCTTTATCTCTCGTCTTATCGTACGAGATAGAGGAACCTTTTATTATGTTATATCGTCAGGGTAATGATGCATCAACCCGTAGCTGATCTTCGTGATAAGACAAAAGCGGGAGAATTTATCATGGAAGTGGGCGAAGTAATGGGCATATACGACTCTATCGTAAATACTTATGTACAAAGAACGGGCAAACCTTCATGGGTTATATACAAAGACCTGGAAAGGGATATCTTTATGTCAGCAGAAGAAGCCCAAGCTCATGGAATTGTTGATCTTGTAGGGCTTGAATAAAAGATTATCAGGGATTCCGCGCAAATACACCATTTGAGATTTTTTCTTCTTGCCCCTTACCCGATTTAATTAGAATATCTCTATTAATTAATCTATTCTATTAATAATTAATTAATTCTATTAATAATTAATTAATCTATAATCTATTAATCTAGAATAAGAATATAAGTAATATAGAATTAATATAGATAGAATGAAAGTAATCTAGAATAAAAGTAATCTAGAATATAAGTAATTCATAATCATCGGGTTAGGATTGATCTAAACCAGCTCATTATATATATGATTCAACATGCCAACTATTAAACAACTTATTAGAAACACAAGACAGCCAATCCGAAATGTCACGAAATCCCCCGCCCTTCGGGGATGCCCTCAGCGCCGAGGAACATGTACTAGGGTGTATGTGCGACTCGTTCCGATCATGGACTAAGACAAAACAGAGGAAACAAATTATTCCGGTATAAGTGATCGGTTAGGATAGAATGGAAAAACCCCATTCCATTCACTATCTCACTATCTTACTTAAAAAAAAAAAAAAAAAATCTCTTATAATAGATATCCTTTTATTGTTATTGTGTATCAAATTTATGGTTTACGTTGGTGCAAATCCAATCACCTCCAATTGCAATTTCAGATGAGAAAGATTTCCCCATTGGTAGCAAATGCTTATCCATTAAGCAGGGAAAATTCTATTTCAAAAATGAAAAAAGCCGAAAGATTATGCCCTTATTCTTGCAAGAACGGACTAAGAGGGTCAGCTCCCCAGCTAATCTTCACTTCATACTTAAATACCGTTACTGTATAGTTAGATTTCGTTGTGAAAGACTTTTTACTAGCTATTTCATGGGTAGAGCCAAAGAGTGAAAACTGTACAAGTTAACAATAGCATTGATAAAATGAGAGAAGGGGCTCCGGTGTATAGAGAGGACCTCGCCGTTTAAGAAGTAACCATAGAAACGATGGAATCCACTATTTCTTTATCCATTTCTATTTAATTGAATATGCTTTTTTGATACCTAGTATCAATACAATTTATTATTTCGAGGTTAAATGCTTAGAAATAAAAAAAATCGTGGTTGGGAAGGTTATAGTAGCAAAAGCCATTGGAATCTTTTATTTTATACATTGGAAAAATCCGTTTTTATTATTAATACACTAGTATTAATACACTAGTAAAGGGAAAAGAATAACTGAAAGAAAAGAAATCAAATAGTTATTCATCAAAGTTTGATTTATTCAATGACCAGAATTAAACGAGGATATATAGCTCGGAAACGTAGGACAAAAACGGGTTTCTTTACATCAGGTTTTCGAGGGGCTCATTCAAAACTTACTCGAACTATTACTCAACAGAAAATAAAAGCTTTTGTTTCGGCTCATCGGGATAGAGATAGGAAAAAAGGGGATTTTCGTCGTTTGTGGATCAGTCGAATAAATGCAGTAATTCGCGAGAATAAAGAATTGGTATACTATAGTTATAGCAAATTAATGTATAATCTGTACAAGAGGCAGTTGCTTCTTAATCGTAAAATACTTTCACAAATAGCTATATTAAATAAGAATTGTCTTTATATGATTTCCAATGAGATCATAAAAAATTCCCCGGAGACTGAACTCCGGGAAGGTAGAGTAGAGATTTGTATGATAAAATAGAATCATATGATAAAGTCGTCAAAATGAGCAACCACGTTCAATAAAAAAGGATTTATTCTTCTTCACCGATTTTCTTTTTTCTTACATACAACACGATAATCAAAATTGGATTGTCGTAGTTTTCGAACAAAACATCAATCCACGTTTGATTTGATTTTTGATTGGAATTTGAATTCAATTGAAGAGTAATCCTATTTTTTTTTTTTTTTTTTAAGACCTGTAGTTCGAGTGGCCGACTTGCTTTTTTCAAATTGTTTTTCATTATTAAGAAAAGGTAACGAAGATAAAATACGAGCTTGTTTTATAGCAATCGTAATTAATCGTTGTTGTTTTAAGGTCAATCTATTCACCCGTCTAGATAATATTTTTCCCTGTTCACTAATAAATCGACTAATTAAACTCATGTTTTTATAATCAATTCGATCCCCCGATTGGATCGGGGGCAAACGTCTACGAAAAGATCGCTTGGATTTAAGAAAAAGTCGCTTAGATTTATCCATAGTTTGTTTATTCCTTATCGCGAAAATTAAAAATAGGATTTACTTTGTTTCTATTTTTTTATTCTTATATTTTTTATTTTTTTTTTCATTTTGAATAAAGTTTTTAATGTTTTTGTTTTGAAATATATTTCAATATATATAAATATATATAATAAATTCAATAGAATCTATAAATATATGTATATTTATATGTTATATGTTATAATATGTATGTTATATGTTATAATATGTATATTTATATGTTATATTGAATTATATGTTATATATATATACAATCTCTTCTATAATTTAGAACAATATGAAAAAATATATCATTTTTTATCTTCCTTCGAGGGGTGACACACAAGTGATCCATTTTCTCTATTTCTTTATCTCCCCGTGAATCGTATGTTTGCAACAACAGGGACAGAATTTTCTCAATTCCAATCGACTAGGCGTATTGTGTCGATTCTTTTGAGTAATATATCTGGAAATACCCGTTGATTTCTTATTAACACTGTTTCGAACACAACTGGTACATTCCAAAATAACCCCTATTCGGATATCTTTACCTTTGGCCATGAAACTCCTTTGTGTTTTTGATTCACTTAACTCTTCTATTTTACGATTCGAAGCAAAAAGGAACAAAAAATAAAATAATAGAAGTTGCTAACGCGAAATCCAATTATGAAGGATCTCGTTCCAATCAATAATCAATATAATATAAGTTATAAGTATAGTAATTATAAGTATAGTAATAATTAAGTAATACAATGATTTCGAATTATATTTAGAATCACAGTACAGTATTTTTGTTTTCATTTAAGTATCCTATATGATATTCTTGCCCCGCCCTAGCCATCCCATTTCTATTTCTGTTCTCAACCTATTATTTAATAGATTAATACAAATGGAATTGATTCTAAATTTATGAATTTCTTATTAATTAAATTCAATTGAAGCTGGACCGAATTCCGAGTTTCACTGAGGCCGAATCCAACTTTATTCTTTCTCTTTTCTAACTTAAAAAAAAAAAAAAGAAGGAGAAGGGGGGATTAATCACAGATATTTGATTGTATCTCTAATCTTCTTCACCCCTTCCCGTGTCAATAACTAGAATGAAAAAAAGGGAAATATCAATGCATCCGGGAATAAACGATTGATCTCTATCAATAGACCTGCTAAAGCACCAAACCATAGAGTACTTACCACTGGTGCCACGGAGAGATATGTTTTTAGATCTCGCATTTAAAATCCTCCTTCTTTCTTCTTAATTCTTATTCTTTATTTTTATTATATTATTAGAATTATATTATTATATTAGAATTTGTAATACATAATTACATATATGATCAGATGGTTATTTAATTAACTTGTATTTGTACGCAAAATTCTTAATTCAAATTGAAATGTATAACGATTCATTAGATATTCTTTCTTTATTTTTTTAACAAAAAAAAGAGGTCCGTTTCTTCTCTGCCCGAGCATTCTCTATAAATATTCATTTTTTTTTTGTTAGGCGGATTTCAGATGTATATAAGTCTTTTATTATTATTATAATATATGTTATACAATATGAAACTAAAAAAAAATGGCAGGATAATTTATATATATCAACCGAAAAAAGAAAGATATGGAAAACAAGACAAAGATTCTTTACAATGACACTGTAAACCAATTGAAAGGGATGTAGCGCAGCTTGGTAGCGCGTTTGTTTTGGGTACAAAATGTCACGGGTTCAAATCCTGTCATCCCTATCCCTAACTATTACCTATCTTATGAGCAGTAACAAGGGATCAATTGAGACCGATTAAAAGTAGACATACATATTCAATAGAAATAGATGGATATTCTATACAATATATATATGATGAGAGTTCTATATATATAGATTATGATAGTATATGCATGCAAGATGAATTGGGGTCACATAAAAATTTTTTATGATTTATGAAAATAAAGCGCTCTTAGTTCAGTTCGGTAGAACGCGGGTCTCCAAAACCCGATGTCGTAGGTTCAAATCCTACAGAGCGTGATTCCATTCTTGTTAGATCGAGAATGACACTGAAATAATGGAACAGCAGTCTAAAGTATTAATTTGACCTCCTGTGGATTAGGATTAAAACAAACAAAATAGGAGGTCAATAAAAAAATGTGAATTAATCAAAGGTCCAACTGATCACCACGTCGGTATTGTAAATATGCGGTTACGAATAATCCAGCCAAAGTAATAGGAATTAGACCTAACACGATTCCAAATAGAAAAACTTCAATCATTTTTATTTTTTTGAAAGGAGAAAGGGGGAGGTAATATATATCTTTAAATATTAATCTGTATTGCCCATGAATCTCAATGACCAAGAATTGGAAATTGACACGGTAAGGAACTATAGAATATATTGAATATCCCAGAAAGATTGATTTTTATGAATTGTTCATTCAATTAATTTCATAATCTCAAATCAAATAAGTCGTATCTTGCTCAGACCGATAAAGAGAGATGAGGTTATAGTTAAAGCTGCTAGTAGAAAACCGAAATAACTAGTTATAGTGGGCATGAAGAGGCTAAATGAAATATGTTCTTTTTATACATATTTTTAAAAAGCACTTCCCTAAGTTTCCATTAGAAAGATAG